AAAAAAATAGTGTGACCCTTTTGCAATACAATAAAGGTTTCAAATCATTTTCTCGATATGAGCGTTCTATATCGAACAAAAAATTTCAACTAGTCCTTCATTTGAAATTTCAAATGACGATAGTAGTAAAAAGAATACCATGCTATGTTTGGACTTCAAAGGTTTCACTTTAACCATATAATTAGTCCCGCATTATTGGTTGATTGAGAATCAAAGCGGATTTACCAATGAATTACGAAATGCTACGTTTCTTAAATATTTAAAATATCATTTTTTATGAATTAATAAAATTCAATCAATTTCAAAATTCATAAGTAATTCGCGAGATCATGCATCTTTTACTTTAATTTTTTTACTAGTGAAAATGAAACTAATGAAAAAAAAAAGTGCAGCTGGACCGGTCCAGCCTATTCTTGAAATAAACAACTCGCACACACTCCCTTTCCAAAAAAGATCAATACACCAAATACTACACTTAGATTTATTGGATTTGTTGCTAAAATATCGGTATTAAACCCGAAACTCCCGGCCAGCGGCCATTGGCCCAAGTAAAGGAAAGAATCGGTTAGATTTTTCATACAATCCCCTTTCTTTTACAGATAGATAAAAAAACAAGAATAGAGTTTCTTTTTTGTATCACTTCCCTTATATCTATACTTCTATATATTCTTATATTCGATATATATGAATTTCTTATATCTATAGAATTAATTTCGAAATGGATTTTTTCAAAAAAAAATTCCTAATCCTAATGAAAATAATACTTATTAGAATTTTAGAATTAGCTATCAAATTTCAAGTTTCGTATCAATTTCGGAATATTTCGTTTGTTGGAAGACTCCTTAAGTTTCAATTTCTAAGAACGGGAAGGAAGAAAGCGGATCGGTATGCTAATTACTCATCCTTAAATCTTTCCTTCCCGGGCAGGGATTAGTGTCCCACATTGTAAATTGTAGGAGTGAATTAGTGATATAATTCAAAAAAGCAAGGAGCAAGTATAAGTCCTGACTAAAATAAATTCAGACAAAAAAAATAAGTCAAAATCTTCTATATCTATATATTTGTGATTGTTTAAGTGTTTAAGACAAGATTAAACAAAAGGATTCGCAAATAACAGCGCTAAAGCGACAACCAATCCATAAATTGTTAATGCTTCCATAAAAGCCAGACTAAGCAATAAAGTACCTCGTATTTTTCCCTCCGCCTCGGGCTGTCTTGCGATCCCCTCTACAGCTTGGCCCGCAGCAGTCCCTTGGCCAACCCCAGGTCCAATAGAAGCAAGTCCGACAGCTAACCCAGCAGCAATAACAGAAGCGGCAGAAATCAGTGGATTCATGATAAGTTAAATTCCTCACAAAAAAAATGGTTAATGATACAATCATTCAATGAATTATAGATGAATTATTCCATCACGCAGTTTCATCCAAACAGAGTAACTAAAAACTCCAAATTGAAGTAATATAATAATATTATTGAATCATCAGAACCGATTCTCTATCGCTTTTTGAAGTTGGATTCTTAGGAATCCTAAACCAAAGACGTCTATTGGAATCCCTATTGAAATTCATAGTATTAGGGTATTAGATATTTTTTAGGTCATATATAACTATTCAATATCTAATATCCCATATACATGTGTTTCTTCCAGAATGTAAACCAACTTATTTTGATCTTAGATCCATTAGAATTCTTTTTGAACGGGAAAAACCCCCTAGCTGAATTCGCTAATAGTTGGATTCTAGGCATTCAAGATACACAATTTTGAACTGGCTAATTTCTTTTTTAGAATCCCCCCTAAATATTTTGAGTGGAATCTTTTTTCCTATTACGGTATATTATAACTGCCTTATTAGTTATCTATTTTGATGTTCTCCAAGTAGATTATCTTGAATTCCGCTATTATTTTTGTCTAAATTCAAAAAACAACTATTTGTAAGTGAAGTCAATGATGACCCTCCATGGATTCTCCTATATAAGCGGCGGCTAAAGTTGCAAAAATAAGAGCTTGAATACCACTTGTAAATAATCCAAGGAACATGACAGGTATAGGAACTACTGAAGGTACTAAAGAAACAAGAACAACAACTACTAATTCATCGGCTAAAATATTTCCGAAAAGTCGAAAACTAAGCGATAAGGGTTTTGTAAAATCTTCCAAGATGTTAATGGGTAAAAGGATTGGAGTAGGTTGAATGTATTTACTGAAATAACCTAATCCTTTTTTGCTAAGACCCGCATAGAAATAGGCTACTGAGGTGAGTAAAGCTAAAGCAACAGTAGTATTTATATCATTCGTGGGTGCGGCTAACTCTCCATGGGGTAACTGTATGATTTTCCATGGTAAAAGAGCCCCTGACCAATTACAAACAAAAATAAATAGGAACATAGTTCCTATAAAAGGAACCCATGGACCATATTCTTCTCCAATCTGGGTTTGGCTCACGTCTCGAATGAATTCAAGGACATATTCGAAGAAATTCTGCCCGTCATTCGGAATGGTTTGTGGATTCCGAACAGCTATACTGGCTGAAACTAATAAGATAGCAATTACAACCCAAGAAGTAATAAGTACTTGGCCATGGACTTGAAAACCTCCTATTTGCCAATAGAAATGTTGGCCTACTTCTACACCCGATATCTCGTATAACACTTTGAGTGTGTTGGTGGAACATGATAGAACATTCATATTACCCTCTGACAGAAATTGAAATTCCAGGAAATTATTTTAATTCAACCATCTCTTTTTCGACTTGCTTATTTGAATTTTTTGATACGAACTAATAACATAATATCTCCACTGATTTTTATCTCATTTATATAATCTAATCAAATTCGAGAATAGTAAACGATTCCATAAATTTCAGGAGTTCAGAAAAAGATTTCTATCTTATTATTAATTACGTATTTCGTATATAGTTAGAACGACCCTCACAAATTGCGAATACTAATTTAGTAAGAATTAATCGGATTGAAGCTATAGCGTCATCATTTGCTGGAATTGAAATATCTGCAAGGTCGGGATCACAATTTGTATCGATTAAGCAAATTGTTGGAATTCCCAAAGTGATACATTCTCGAAGAGCTGTATATTCTTCTTGCTGATCAACGATAATTATAATATCGGGTAACCCCGTCATATATTTAATCCCGCCCAGATATGTTTGCAAGTGGGATACTTGTCTCTTGAACATAGCTGCGTCTCTTTTTTTTGGAAGACAGTAGAATTTCCCCGTCTTTTGTTCGATTCTCAAGTCCCTGAACTTATGAAGTCTAGTTTCTGTAGTGGACCAATTGGTTAACATGCCACCGAGCCATTTTTTATTAACATAATGACACCGAGCCCTTATTGCAGCCCGCACTACTGAATTGGCTGCTTTAGTTTTTGTACCAACAATTAAAAACTCTTTTCCCTTACTTGCTGCATCAAAAACTAAATCACAAGCTTCTGATAAAAAACGAGCAGTTTTAGTAAGATTTGTGATATGAATACCTTTACGCTTGGTAGAAATATAAGGCGACATCCTCGGATTCCATTTCCTAGTCCCATGACCAAAATGAACTCCTGCTTCCATCATCTCTTCAAAATTTATGTTCCAATATCTTCTTGTCATTTCTTCCCACACTTCCTCTTTCTTTTTTGTTTAAAAAAAGTGACGAGGTTGTCTTGAACTAACCAATTGTTCCGACGGAACCTTTTCTTCTACCGTGGATTGGACGTATCGATGTCAATACACAATCCAAACCGCTAACCTCTATTCATTATTATCTGAATTTCCATTACCCCCATATAGAAAGAGTTTTTCAAATGGAAATTGAATTCCAAAACAAAAGAAAGTAAGTATGACTACACTTTTTTTAGGAATCATTAAATGATATATGATCTAAATGATTCCTCGGGTGTATCATGGAAATTCTTTTGAACGGCACGAATCAAATAAGCCTGCGTGGTGGAACAAAATATCTCGTATTTCCCCCTCGAAAAAACTCTTCTTTTGACTTTTCAAAGGAATGCTCTTATTCTTATGTTGCCGCAGTAATCTTTTAAATCCGGTCCCAACGGGGATCATCCCACCTATAACAACATTCTCTTTTAGACCTTTCAACCAATCGATACGACCACGAAGAGCTGCTTTGGCTAAAACTCGAGCAGTTTCTTGAAAACTCGCTTCCGATATGAAACTTTGAGTATTCAAAGATGCTCTTGTTATTCCCAATAGGATAGCGCGGTAACAGGTCGATTCTTCTAAAGCGCGCCCTGTTCGTTCCGCTCGCAACAATCCAATTAGTTCTCCGGGTAAAAAAACATTAGACATTCCATCCTCGGAAACCAACGCTTTTGATGTTATTTGGCGTACAATAATCTCTATGTGCCTATTATGAATTTGCACCCCTTGGGATCGATAAACCTTTTGTATCTTAGTAACCAACGATATACGACTTTGCACTATAGTCAGCTCAGTCCCAATCAAGAATCCCCAAGGAATTCCAAGAATTTTTGTTATATGCTCGTTCCAACCCTCAATTCTTTTTTCTAGGTTCATTGATATTGAATCAATTGAACGCACTTCTACGACCTGTTCCACTTTTGGAAGACCTTGCGTTATATCACCGGATCTCGATTTTTCATATATAAATGTAACTAATGTATCTCCTTCGTAAAAGATTTCTCCATAATGTCCATGAACGGTTGCTCCCGGAGTGGCCAAATAAGGTTTAGCCAATCTTATTACTACAGAGTCAACTTGAACAAGCAAAACTTGACCCGATTTTAAGGGGGGTCCTTTTTTGGCTATATATCCATTTTGACAAATAAACTGACCGAGACTAATTATTGTGGGTCTTTCTTCCCAATAATTAGGACAATAACTTTGATGTAGAAAATACCAATTCAAATTGAATAAATTGAAAACGATTTTACTGTACGGATCACGATTTGAAATTATCCCATTTTCATCCATTAAATAATATTTTAGCACTTGAAAAATCCGTTTTAAATTTTCAAGTTGAAGATATTTAGTTATCAAGATCGGATTATGAGTTAGTAAATAATAAAAATTCAAAAAATTAAGGACCGTTCCTAACGGTCCGATCGAATTCCTAATTTTAATTATAGAATCTGTTGAAATGAATTCTTTTTTCACATTGGGATATTTTATATCGTTGAATAGGTCCATTCGGAAACAATTAGATGGTGAGAAAATTATCAAGGAAGGATATTCCTTATTGTTATTTAACAATGTGCGAATAGTTCCGTGATTTTGGTGGTTAAGTGATTGTTTCGTTTTTCTCTTTTTATAAATGGAATAAAAAGGATTGATGTTGGTCTGATCTGATACATTATCGGAAATGAATCCTGAACCTGAGAGATCATTCCTTTTTCTGCGATACGAAATAGCGGATTTTACTAAGTCGATTCTTAGGAAAGCTCGAACCAAACCATTTGTACTTACTTCAATAAAAGAAGTACAGACCTCCCCGATAGAAGAACTTTTTATGTCTTGGTTCCAATTCAAAATTAAACAAGTCCGAATTAATTGAATACTTGTATCAGAAATTCCTTGAATGGGTTTGGCATTTCCATAAACAATATAATTGACAACTCTAAGTTGCATATTATCCCTTTCTTGTAAAAAATCCGGAGGGAAGAGTGTTGGTAAATTTAGACCATCTGATATCTCATATGTCATTACAGGGCGAACTAAAACGAAATACTTTTTCTTAGTAGATGTGATCCGTTGGACATAGATCCAATTTTTCCATTTTTTAGAGTCCTTAAAATCGATGTTTACTTTTCCTGGAGGTATCAAGATCCCACTGTGTCGGGATATCTTATCGGTCTCCCCAGGAAAATGAATATCTCCTGAAAAGATTTTCAGTTCAATTCTCTTTTTTTTTCTCTCCATTCGGACTAATCCGTCCGCGTAGCTTCTTGTATTTATATTGAAAGCAATTCGTGTATCTATTCCAATGAGACTATTATTTCGTATCATTATCAAAGAAGATTCAGGTAAAATATGCACCTCTTCGGGAATGAAAAAAAATAGATCTAGTTTCATTTGGTATTTTGACTTCAATTCTTTTATTGGTCGAGACTCAATAAAATCCTCTTTTTTAACGATTGAATGCACGCCCAGAGTCCCATATTTAGTAATTCCCGAACTCTTTCTTCTGTATCGGGGATCATCGAAATAAGCAAAAATACTATTATTTCTACGGAAAATACCATTTATTGGTAGTTCAATCGAGATACCTGAATGAGGCATTAACTCTTTCTTTCGTTCTTGAATCGATTGGATTGGAACGAGAAATCGATTTCCTCGCCTTTTTCCCAATAAATGAGAATTCCCGTGTAAAATCGCCGGGTATATGAGATTCCAATGGACGGGTTCTGAATAATTAGGAATCTTGTCTTCTTTTTTTTTACCAGAAAAATATGAACGAAGTAATTTGTATCTTAGTGGATCATTATTCACCGAGAGAGTCGAAATTGACCCTCGTTCTACAGAAAGGGAATAAATATTCATTTGATCTTGATCCTTGTGCGGTGAAAAGGGGACTGCACTGGATCTCCACGAACCTCCCGATAATATCCATAAATGACTTGTTTTTGGTAAAAGATGAATATTACTATATGCAAATGTAGATGCGTGGTACACATCATTACTCCAGTGCATTTCTCCCTCTGAGTCAGAATAAATATGTTTTCGAACTCTCTCTTTCAAATTCAAAGTGTATGGTACCTCGCGAATCTCAGCAATTACTTGTTCTGCTTCGACATATTGATTATTTTGAACCAAAAGAAAACTTTTAGGTGGAATAGTTACATTATGTAGAATATCCTCACCCTCAATAGTGACATATAAGGCTATAGAACATAGAAAAGCAGGATGCCCGTGACGCGTACGCGTGGGATGAACGAAATCTTCATTAAATTGGATTTTTCCATTCGACGGGGCTCGTACATGTTCTGCAGTACCACCCGTGAAGACTCCTCCAGTATGAAAAGTTCTTAATGTTAGTTGAGTCCCCGGTTCTCCAATGGATTGACCCGCAATAATACCTACAGCTTCTCCCAACTCGACCAGGTCGCCATGAGTGGGACTCCTACCATAACATAATCGACAGATCCAAGATGTACTCCTACAAGTAAAAGGGGTTCGAATAAATAGTATTTGTGTTTGAAAGGTTATGAATCGATTGACAAGCCCAAATCCAATATCTTGATTTCGAGTGGCGATGCACCGTGAGCCCATATATATATCCTCTGCTAATACGCGACCAACTAATGTTTGGATAAAAATTCTTTCGGACTCGGGCATCATCCCATTTCGAGGACTTACGGCAACCCCTCGGGCGGTTCCACAATCTGCTCGACGTACAACAATGTGTTGAACTACTTCAACAAGTCGGCGCGTAAGATATCCCGCATCCGAGGTTCGTACAGCAGTATCCACAACCCCTTTTCGGGCTCCGTAGCAAGAAATGATATATTCTGTTAAAGACAGCCCTTCGCGTAAATTACTTTGAATAGGTAAATCAATCATTTGTCCTTGAGGATCCGACATTAATCCCCTCATACCTACTAATTGGTGCACTTGAGATGCATTTCCTCTAGCTCCCGAAAAAGACATTATATGGACTGGATTAAGTGAATCTGTCATCCTAAAATTAGGATTCATTTCTTGTCGCAAATATTCACTTGTAGCATACCACACCTCAATAGATTGGCGTAATTTTTCTACTGCGTGCACATTCCCATAATGATGGTGTTGTTCTAAAATTAAACTATGTTCTTCAGCATCTTGTACTAACCATCCCTTAGAAGGGATCGTTAAAAGATCATCAATCCCTAATGAAATGGATGTAGCAGTGGCTTGCTGGAAACCCAGAGTTTTGACTTGATCCAGAATGTGTGATGTATATGCCATTCCGAAGTGATCTATTAATTTGCTAATAAGTTTTTTAATGACAGTTCCGTCTATTATTTTATTGTGAAAGACTAGATTGACTCGTTCTGCCATAAGTCCCTCCATATTCTGCTGATTGGGATTCGACAATGAGTTTGAGTCAATGATTTGAAAACTTCCCTTTCTTGATATTAATCCGGATGAAAATTCAGAGGAAGTAGAGTCCTAGTAGCAACAGAGAGATCAAAATTCACGCCAGTGTCACAAAATCACTTAATTGAGATGCCATATGATTAGTGACCATACGAGCAGGCTCGACAAAACCCTTGTAGAGCTTCTTCGATTTCTCGAAAAAGAGAAATATGACCAATAGTTGTTCGAATATATATACAAAGAATTTCTTTTTTTACACTTCTTACTAAAAAAGAGTGTTCATAAATCTCCTGACAAGTACCCCCAGATTCATAGTGAATCTCGATGGGACCTTCTCTTGAAGCAATAATGCGTTGATCGATTCGCCAGCGGAGCCAAAAAGGACTATCTAAATTGAGTCTTTTCTGTCGATAAGCTCCAATTGCATCATAGGAATTACAAAAAAAAGGTTCTTTTTGTTTCTTAGACTGATGATTATTATCATTAATTCTTTCATTTTGATACTTTCTTCGATTCCATGGATTATACCTATTTCTACAAATACCTCGGCGATTCCCAATGGTTAATACATATAGACCAATAAGCATATCTTGGGTTGGTACGGAAATAGGATCCCCAATAGCTGGAGACAAGAGATTCATATGCGAAAACATAAGTAAATGGGCCTCCGCTTGAGCCTCCAAAGATAAGGGTACATGAACAGCCATTTGATCCCCATCAAAGTCTGCATTGAATCCCTTACGAACTAATGGATGTAAACAAACAGCACGTCCTTCGACTAAAATGGGTTGAAATGCCTGTATGCCTAATCTATGCAAAGTGGGCGCTCTATTCAGCAATACGGGGTGCCCCTGCATAACTTCTTTCAATATTTCCCATACAATTGTATCTTTTTCCCGAATTTGACTCTTAGCAACTCCTATGTTCGAAGCAAGATGTTGTCTAATTAGTCCCCGAATTACAAATGTCTGGAAAAGCTCTATTGCTATTTCCCGAGGCAATCCACATCGATGTAGTGGAAGTGAGGGTCCTACAACAATGACAGAACGACCCGAATAATCAACCCGTTTGCCAAGCATAGTCTCACGAAATCTTCCCTCTTTTCCTTCAATTACATCAGAGAACGACTTGTAAATCTTATTATGACCATCCCTGATTGGCTGTCCGCGAATTCCATTATCAAGAAGCGTATCTACGGCTTCTTGTACCAATTTCTCTTGACACATTACTAATTCCCCCGGTGTAGATCTATTTGTTGTTAATAGATCGGTAAGCGTATTGTTTCGATAGATGACTCTTCTATAGAGTTCATTAATATCCGAGCTCATTAGCTTACCCCCATCTATCTGAATGATGGGTCGTAATTCAGGAGGAAGAACTGGTAGTAAACATAAAACCATCCATTCGGGTTCGATATTTGTTCGAATAAAGTGTTTAGCTAATTCTATGCGTCTAACCAAAAAATCCCTTCTTCTTCCAATTTTGCGATCTTCCCATTCATTACCCGTGGTTCTTTCTTCGCCTAATTCCTTCCATTCGACTAATGAATAATCTAGAATACTTCGCAAATCCATATCGGCTAATTGTTCTCGTATCGCACCTGCTCCAGTACAAATTTCTCGATTTCGAAATATATCGAAGCCTTGAGTAGTAAAAAAAACCGGGATGCTGTATTTCCAGGATTGTATTTCATATTCGAATAACCCTCGTAATCGTAAGAAAGTAGGTTTTTTAGCTATAGGCCTAGCAAAAGAAAAATTGGGATAAGATCCTCCCCCCTTTAAAATCGGACGTGAAAGTTTCTTTTCGTCCGGCTCAAGTAGTTAGAACCAAATAAAAAAAGCGGTTTTTACTTTCGAATTCTCGAAAAATCTCCTAGAATCTACTCCTTACTCAAGTTAGTAGTAAAGACCAAGTAACATTTCATTGATTCATTCTTA